AGTAAGATCAGCTAAACAAGCTCTTGGGCCCATACCCCGAAAATGTAGGTTAAAGCCCTTCTCTTGCTAATGAACCCCTTAGTCTTAGCCGTCGTGCTATTTGCCCTCGTCCTAGGGACTACAATTACTCTAGCCAGCTCCCACTGACTTATTGCCTGAATTGGCCTTGAACTAAATACACTTGCCATCCTCCCCCTAATAGCTCAACACCCTCACCCTCGAGCTGTAGAAGCCACCACCAAATATTTCCTCACGCAAGCCGCAGCGGCCGCCACCCTCCTATTTGCTGCCACAACTAACGCATGAATCACAGGCCAGTGGGAAATTCAGCAAATGGTACATCCCCTGCCAACCACAATTATCACGCTCGCTCTTGCAATAAAAGTAGGACTTGCACCCACACACTTTTGGCTGCCAGAAGTCCTACAAGGCCTAAGCTTGACCACGGGCCTCATTCTTTCAACCTGACAAAAACTAGCCCCCTTCGCCCTCCTCCTTCAAATACCACAGCACAACCCAACCCTCCTTGTTACAATAGGCATCCTTTCTACCTTAGTAGGCGGCTGAGGAGGCCTCAACCAAACACAGCTCCGAAAAGTCTTGGCCTACTCTTCAATTGCCCACCTCGGGTGAATAATTCTTGTGCTCCAATTCTCCCCTTCTCTCACCTTCCTCACTCTGACCCTCTATATTGCCATAACATTCTCCGCATTCACCATATTCAAAATAAATGCCTCAACTAATATCAACTCCCTAACCATCTCCTGAGCCAAGACACCAGCTTTAGCTGCCATCACCCCCCTCATCCTTCTATCCCTAGGCGGACTTCCCCCTCTTTCAGGGTTTATGCCAAAATGACTAATTATTCAAGAACTTACCAAGCAAGGACTGGCTCTTACTGCAACAGTCGCCGCCCTCTCAGCCCTCCTGAGCTTATACTTTTATCTTCGTCTCACCTACGCCGCGGCCCTCACCATGCCCCCTAATACCCCCTCAGGTACCCCCCCTTGGCGACTGCATACGACACAAAACACTCTTCCCCTTGCACTAATGACCGCAATTACCCTCATGCTCCTACCCCTCACACCGCTCATTATGGCCCTTTTTGTTTCCTGTGGGCTTAGGATAGAACTACAGTCCAAGGGCCTTCAAAGTCCTAAGCGAGGGTGAAAATCCCCCAGCCCCCGGCCTATAAGGCCTGCGGGTCTTTAACCCACATCTTCTGCATGCAAAACAGACACTTTAATTAAGCTAAAGCCTTACTAGACAGGCAGGCCTCGATCCTACAAAATCTTAGTTAACAGCTAAGCGCCCCAACCAGCGAGCATCCGTCTAGCCTTTCCCCGCCCGATAGCGGGCCAAGGGCGGGGAAAGCCCCGGCTGACGTTACTCAGCTTCTTCAGATTTGCAATCTGATATGTTCATACACCTCAGAGCTTGATAAGAAGAGGACTTGAACCTCTGTTTATGGGGCTACAACCCACCACTTAAACCTCAGCCATCTTACCTGTGGCAATCACACGTTGATTTTTCTCCACTAATCACAAAGACATCGGCACCCTTTATCTAGTATTTGGTGCTTGGGCCGGGATGGTAGGAACAGCCCTTAGCTTGCTAATTCGGGCCGAATTAAGCCAACCAGGCGCCCTACTTGGCGACGACCAGATTTATAATGTAATCGTTACTGCCCACGCATTCGTAATGATTTTCTTTATAGTAATGCCAATTATGATTGGAGGCTTTGGAAACTGGCTTATCCCCTTAATGATTGGGGCCCCTGACATAGCATTCCCCCGAATGAATAATATAAGCTTTTGGCTTTTACCTCCTTCATTCCTCCTTCTCCTTGCTTCTTCCGGAGTAGAGGCCGGAGCTGGGACAGGGTGGACAGTTTACCCCCCTCTGGCGGGCAACCTTGCCCACGCAGGGGCCTCCGTAGATCTCACAATTTTCTCCCTTCATTTAGCAGGTATCTCTTCAATTTTGGGGGCAATTAATTTTATTACCACAATTATTAACATGAAGCCTCCCGCCATTACCCAGTATCAAACGCCTTTATTCGTGTGAGCAGTTCTTATTACTGCTGTACTTCTTTTACTTTCTTTACCCGTTTTAGCCGCTGGGATTACAATGCTGCTCACTGACCGAAACTTAAATACAACCTTCTTTGATCCAGCTGGAGGAGGAGACCCTATTCTTTATCAACACTTATTCTGATTCTTCGGCCACCCAGAAGTATATATCCTCATCTTACCAGGGTTTGGAATGATTTCACACATTGTTGCCTACTACGCTGGCAAAAAAGAGCCTTTTGGCTATATAGGCATAGTCTGAGCCATGATGGCCATTGGCCTTCTCGGCTTCATTGTCTGAGCCCACCACATGTTTACGGTCGGGATGGATGTAGATACTCGAGCATATTTTACCTCTGCCACAATAATCATCGCAATCCCAACAGGGGTAAAAGTCTTTAGCTGACTGGCCACGCTTCACGGAGGGGCCATTAAATGAGAAACCCCTCTTCTATGAGCACTAGGCTTTATTTTCTTGTTTACAGTAGGAGGCCTAACAGGCATTGTCCTAGCCAACTCTTCTCTAGACATTGTACTACACGACACCTATTACGTAGTTGCCCACTTCCACTATGTTCTGTCTATGGGGGCTGTCTTTGCTATCGTTGCCGCCTTTGTCCACTGATTCCCTCTTTTTACAGGCTACACACTACACAGCACTTGATCAAAAGTTCACTTCGGCGTAATATTTGCAGGCGTAAACTTAACATTCTTCCCCCAACATTTCCTAGGCCTCGCCGGGATACCTCGACGATATTCTGACTACCCCGATGCCTATACCCTTTGAAACACAGTGTCCTCTCTTGGGTCCCTGATTTCATTAGTAGCCGTAATTATGTTCCTTTTCATCATCTGAGAAGCATTCGCCGCTAAACGGGAGGTCCTCTCAGTTGAGCTAACCACAACCAATGTTGAGTGACTGCACGGCTGCCCCCCTCCCTATCACACTTTTGAAGAACCCGCCTACGTCCAAGTTCAATCATACTAACCAGAAAGGAAGGAGTTGAACCCCCGTATGCTGGTTTCAAGCCAGCCACATAGCCGCTCTGTCACTTTCTTTTAAGATACTAGTATAACCGAAAATACACTGCCTTGTCGAGGCAAAACTGCGGGTTAAACTCCCGCGTGTCTTACTCTTAATGGCACATCCTTCACAATTAGGCTTTCAAGATGCAGCTTCCCCTGTAATAGAAGAACTTCTTCATTTCCACGACCATGCTCTTATAATCGTTTTTCTCATTAGCACCTTGGTCCTTTACATTATTGTGGCAATAGTAACCACAAAGCTAACCAACAAGTATATTCTAGACTCCCAAGAAATCGAAATTATTTGAACAATCCTCCCTGCAATTATTCTCATCCTCATTGCCCTTCCTTCCCTTCGAATCCTTTATCTGATAGACGAAGTAAATAACCCGCACTTAACGGTTAAAGCCATTGGCCACCAGTGATACTGAAGCTACGAATATACTGACTACGACGATCTTGGCTTTGATTCATATATGGTCCCCACCCAAGACCTGGCTCCTGGTCAATTCCGCCTTCTAGAAGCCGACCATCGAATGGTCGTGCCTATCGAGTCCCCCGTACGAGTTCTTGTCTCCGCCGAAGACGTTCTTCACTCATGAGCAGTTCCGGCCCTTGGTGTAAAAATAGACGCCGTCCCCGGCCGCCTAAATCAAACAGCTTTCCTTGCATCACGCCCCGGAGTGTTTTATGGCCAATGCTCTGAAATCTGCGGAGCAAACCATAGTTTCATGCCCATCGTCGTAGAAGCAGTCCCATTAAAACACTTCGAAGACTGATCCTCTCAAATGCTTGCAGACGCCTCGCTGAGAAGCTTATACGGACAAAGCGTTAGCCTTTTAAGCTAAAGACAGGTGCCTCCGCCCACCCTCAGTGACATGCCTCAGCTTAATCCCGCCCCCTGGTTCATAATTTTAGTCTTTTCATGATTAGTATTCCTCACTGTCATTCCTCCAAAAATTCTCGCCCACACTTTTCCCAATGAGCCCACTTCCCAAGCAGTTCAAAAACCAAAAACAGACCCTTGAAACTGACCATGACACTAAGCTTCTTTGATCAATTTATAAGCCCTGTATATCTTGGAGTCCCTCTTATAGCCTTAGCACTCACCCTGCCGTGAATCCTCTTCCCTACTCCCTCCCCACGATGAAAAAATAACCGGCTATTAACCCTTCAAAGCTGATTTATTAATCGCTTTACTTCCCAACTTCTCCTTCCCATCAACCCGGGAGGGCACAAATGAGCCACCATTTTAACCTCACTTATAGTCTTTCTTATCTCTCTCAACATATTAGGCCTTCTTCCATACACTTTCACCCCTACAACTCAACTCTCTTTAAACATGGGCATAGCCGTTCCTTTGTGACTCGCTACTGTCCTTATTGGCCTGCGTAATCAACCTACCCATGCGCTCGGCCACCTCCTCCCAGAAGGAACCCCAACCCTTCTTATTCCCGTACTAATTATTATCGAAACCATTAGCCTCTTTATTCGACCTCTTGCACTAGGCGTTCGGTTAACAGCTAACTTAACAGCAGGCCACCTTCTAATTCAACTCATTGCAACCGCTGCCTTTGTTCTTCTACCCCTAATACCCACTGTGGCTGGACTAACGGCCGCCCTACTTTTCCTTTTAACTCTCCTTGAAGTAGCAGTCGCAATAATTCAAGCCTACGTATTTGTTCTTCTTCTAAGCTTATACCTACAAGAAAACGTCTAATGGCCCACCAAGCACACGCATACCACATAGTAGACCCAAGCCCATGACCCCTAACAGGGGCAGTAGCCGCCCTTTTAATGACCTCCGGCCTAGCGATCTGATTCCACTACCACTCTATGACCCTAATGTATCTAGGCACTACCCTTCTCCTGCTAACAATATACCAATGATGACGAGACATTATTCGAGAAGGAACATATCAGGGACACCACACACCCCCCGTTCAGAAAGGGCTCCGATACGGAATAATTTTATTTATTACATCAGAGGTTTTCTTTTTCCTAGGGTTTTTCTGAGCCTTCTACCACTCCAGCCTTGCACCAACTCCCGAAATTGGGGGCTGCTGACCACCAACAGGCATTACACCTTTAGACCCGTTTGAAGTCCCCCTCCTCAACACAGCCGTCCTTCTTGCCTCAGGCGTTACAGTAACTTGAGCCCACCACAGTCTTATAGAGGGGGAACGAGCACAAGCAATTCAAGCACTCGCACTAACCATCCTGTTAGGCTTCTACTTTACAGTCTTACAAGCCCTAGAGTACTATGAGGCCCCTTTCACAATTGCAGACGGCGTCTACGGGTCGACTTTCTTTGTAGCCACGGGCTTCCACGGCCTCCACGTAATTATTGGTTCACTCTTCCTGGCTGTCTGCCTACTCCGTCAAGTTAAATACCACTTTACTACACAACACCATTTTGGGTTTGAGGCAGCAGCCTGATACTGACATTTCGTTGACGTAGTTTGACTCTTCCTATACTTCTCCATCTACTGATGAGGATCATAATCTTTCTAGTATCAGACAGTACACGCGACTTCCAATTGCAAGGTCTTGGTCAAAATCCAAGGAAAGATAATGAACTTACTAACAATTATTATTATCATTACAACCGCTCTTTCCACAATTCTCGCCTTTGTCTCCTTTTGACTCCCCCAAATAAGCCCCGACCACGAAAAACTCTCCCCATATGAATGCGGGTTTGACCCCCTTGGTTCAGCCCGACTGCCCTTTTCCCTACGATTCTTTTTGGTCGCAATTCTATTCCTTCTTTTCGACTTAGAAATTGTTCTCTTACTGCCACTACCCTGAAGCAACCAACTCCCCTCCCCCGTTCTTAGCTTTGCCTGGGCCGCTGCCATTCTTATTCTCCTCACCCTCGGGCTTCTTTACGAGTGGCTCCAAGGAGGCCTTGAATGAGCCGAATAAACAATTAGTACAAGTAGAATATTTGATTTCGGCTCAAAAGCTTGTGGTTAAAGTCCACAATTGTTTAATGGCCTCAACCCATTCAGCTTTTACAATTGCTTTCCTTACAGGACTGTTTGGCCTAGCATTTAATCGAGTTCACTTACTCTCAGCCTTGCTTTGCCTAGAAGCAATAATACTTTCCCTATTTCTTGGCCTTTCCCTGTGAATACTTCAGACAAATGCCACCACCTTTGCCACCACGCCCATTCTTCTTCTGGCCCTCTCTGTCTGCGAAGCTAGTGCCGGGCTTGCTCTACTAGTCGCCACAGCTCGCACCCACGGCTCAGACCGAATACAAAACCTTAACCTCTTGCAATGCTAAAAATTCTAGTCCCCACCATTATGCTTGTATTTACAACCTGAAAAACCCACCCAAAATGACTTTGACCTACTGCTCTAACCCAAAGCCTTTTAATTTCCCTTCTGAGCCTAACCTGATTCGCCCAATTCTCCGAAACAGGCTGAAAGTCCCTCAACCCCTTCTTAGCCACAGACTTACTTTCATCTCCCCTTTTAGTACTCTCATGCTGGTTACTGCCCATTATGATTCTTGCAAGCCAAAATCACCTGGCCCACGAACCTATCAACCGACAACGAACCTATATCTCGCTACTAATCTCTCTACAAATCTTTCTTATTCTAGCCTTTGCATCCACTGAAATAGTCTTGTTCTTCCTAATATTTGAAGCCACCCTGCTCCCAACACTTGTAATTATCACCCGATGAGGAAGCCAGGCCGAACGCCTTAATGCAGGCACCTATTTTCTTTTTTATACCCTCGCCGGATCCCTCCCTCTTTTAGTTTCAATTCTTTATATCCAAAACGCCCTAGGCTCTACCTCCCTTCTTATCCTCCACTACTCTCCTACACCCTCAATAACCTCCTTTGCGGACAAGTTCCTGTGAGCAGGCTGCCTTCTAGCCTTTTTAGTTAAAATGCCCCTTTATGGTATCCACCTTTGGTTACCAAAAGCCCACGTAGAGGCCCCCATTGCGGGCTCCATAGTCCTAGCAGCTGTCTTACTGAAACTTGGAGGCTACGGCATGATACGAATTCTGGTTACCCTTGAACCCCTAACCAAAGACTTGTGCTACCCCTTTCTCATCCTCGCTCTCTGAGGTGTGATCATAACCGGCTCCATCTGCCTTCGACAAACAGACCTAAAGTCTCTAATTGCCTACTCTTCAGTAGGACACATAGGCCTGGTAGCAGCAGCAATCCTTATTCAAACACCATGAAGCTTTACAGGAGCACTAATTTTAATAATTGCCCACGGCCTAACATCCTCCGCCCTCTTCTGCCTAGCAAATACCAATTATGAACGAACTCACAGCCGCACCATGCTTCTAGCACGAGGCCTGCAAATAATCTTTCCTTTAATGGCCTCCTGATGGTTTCTTGCTAGCCTAGCCAACCTTGCTCTCCCCCCTCTCCCCAATTTAATAGGGGAACTAATAATTATAACCTCTTTATTTAACTGATCCTGATTTACCCTGCTACTAACAGGGGGCGGCACACTAATTACTGCCGGCTATTCCCTTTACATATTCCTTATAACACAGCGAGGCCCCCTGCCCGCACACATCCTTGCCCTAGAGCCCACCCACTCTCGTGAACACCTCCTTCTCACTCTTCACCTACTCCCTCTTCTCCTCCTTGTCTTCAAGCCTGAACTTATTTGAGGATGAGCCATTTGTGGGCATAGTTTAATAAAAATTTTAGATTGTGATTCTAAAGACAGAGGTTAAAACCCCCTTGTCCACCGAGAGGGGCTTGCAGCACCAAAGTCTGCTAAACTTCTGTCCCTCGGTTGGATTCCGGGGCCCACTCATTTAAAGTGCTTCTAAAGGATAACAGCTCATCCGTTGGTCTTAGGAACCAAAAACTCTTGGTGCAACTCCAAGTAGCAGCTATGCATCCCTCCTCAATCATGATAACATCCAGCCTTCTCTTTATCTTTAGCCTACTGCTTTATCCCCTCCTCACAACTCTGTCTCCAACCCCTTCAGCCCCAAACTGAGCCCTTGTTCAAGTAAAAACAGCGATTAAGCTGGCTTTTTTTATTAGTCTTTTCCCACTATTTTTATTTCTCTCAGAGGGCGCAGAAGCTGTAATCACAACCTGAACTTGGATCAATACTGCCGCTTTCGACATTAATATTAGCCTAAAATTTGACCACTACTCTATTATCTTTACCCCGGTCGCCCTTTACGTGACATGGTCTATCCTAGAATTTGCTTCTTGGTACATGCATGCAGACCCCAACATAAACCGATTCTTTAAGTACCTCCTTATTTTCCTCATCGCAATAATCGTGCTAGTGACAGCAAATAATATATTTCAGTTGTTCATTGGCTGAGAAGGTGTTGGCATTATATCCTTCCTTCTCATCGGCTGATGATACGCACGCGCAGACGCAAACACAGCCGCCCTACAGGCAGTTTTATATAACCGTGTCGGTGACATCGGCCTTATCTTTGCGATAGCTTGAATAGCAACAAACTTAAACTCGTGGGAAATACAACAAATATTTTCAATTGCCAACAACTATGACCTTACATACCCGTTAATTGGCCTCATCGTAGCCGCCACTGGGAAGTCCGCCCAATTCGGCCTACATCCTTGGCTTCCTTCCGCCATGGAAGGCCCTACCCCTGTATCTGCTCTACTCCACTCAAGCACAATAGTTGTAGCAGGTATTTTCTTAATAATTCGAATGAGCCCCCTACTACAAACAAACCAAACTGCTTTAACCATTTGCCTCTGCCTCGGTGCACTTACAACCCTTTTTACTGCAACCTGCGCCCTTACCCAAAATGACATTAAAAAAATCGTTGCATTTTCCACATCCAGCCAATTAGGCTTAATAATGGTTACAATTGGCCTTAATCAGCCCCAACTAGCCTTCCTCCATATCTGCACCCACGCCTTTTTCAAGGCCATGCTTTTCCTCTGCTCGGGGTCAATCATTCACAGCCTAAATGACGAACAAGACATCCGAAAAATAGGAGGAATACACAACCTTACTCCTTTTACTTCCTCTTGCTTAACAGTGGGAAGCCTGGCCCTCACCGGGACCCCTTTCCTCGCCGGATTCTTCTCTAAAGATGCTATTATTGAAGCCCTCAACACCTCCCACTTAAACGCCTGAGCCCTAACCCTCACACTTCTCGCCACATCTTTCACTGCTATTTATAGCCTTCGAGTCATCTACTTTGTGTCAATAGGGATCCCCCGATTTCTTCCCCTCTCCCCAATTAATGAGAATAACCCTGCCGTAATCAACCCCATCAAACGACTAGCATGAGGCAGCATTGTTGCCGGGCTAGTCATTACCTCCTCAATCCTTCCCTTAAAAACCCCAACAATGACTATACCCCCACTACTAAAACTCGCCGCCCTGGTTGTTACAGTCCTCGGCCTTTTAATAGCCCTAGAACTAGCGTCTTTAACAAGCAAGCAATTTAAACCCACTCCTCAATTTATTCCCCACCACTTTTCCAACATACTAGGCTTCTTTCCAGCCATCATACACCGCCTTCCCCCTAAAATTAACCTTGTTCTGGGACAAATAGTTGCAAGTCAGACTGTTGACCAAACTTGATTAGAGAAAGCTGGCCCTAAAGCCCTCACCTCCCTAAACCTTCCTTTGATTACTACGACAAGCAACATGCAGCAAGGCAAAATCATATCCTACCTTGTATTCTTTATTATAGCACTTGCCTTAGCCCTTGGTCTTACCCTCATTTAAACCGCCCGGAGAGCCCCCCGACTTGGGCCTCGAATTAGCTCCATTACCACAAACAGCGTTAACAACAACGCCCACCCGCACATCATAAGGGTTCACCCCCCTCCAAAGTATATATGAGCAACCCCTTCAACATCCCCCCGAAATATTCCTAAGCTGTCTGCATTAAACGCAAAATCGCCAGACTCTGCCACTCAGCCCTGCCATAGCCCCCCACAAACCACAAGCAAACCTAGAGAATACGCCACCAAACTTTTTAACACCCCCGAAGACCCTAAACTCTCAGGGTGCGGGTCCGCAGCTATAGCAGAAGTATAGGCAAAAACGACTAACATTCCCCCCAGATAAACTAAAAAAAGCACAAAGCACAAGTAAGAAGCCCCATGCAAAAGCATAATTGAACCCCCCATTCCTGCTACAAACACCAGGCCCAAAGCGGCAAAGTAAGGAGACGGGTTAGCAGCAACAACAACAGACCCCACAACCCAACCAAATAAAAATAACGTAACTATTATCAACATAGTTTCCACCAGGATTTTAACCAGGACTAATGACTTGAAAAACCACCGTTGTTATTCAACTACAGAAACGTTTAATGGCCAACCTACGAAAAACACATCCCTTGCTAAAAATCGCCAACGACGCCCTCGTTGACCTCCCCGCCCCCTCAAACATTTCAATCTGATGAAATTTTGGATCCCTTCTAGGACTCTGCCTTGCAATTCAGCTGTTAACAGGCCTATTTCTAGCCATACACTATACTTCTGACATCGCCACAGCCTTTTCATCTGTAGCCCACATTTGCCGAGATGTCAATTTTGGCTGACTAATCCGAAACATGCACGCCAACGGCGCCTCATTTTTCTTCATCTGCATCTACCTTCACGTTGGTCGAGGTCTTTACTACGGCTCATACCTTTTCAAAGAAACCTGAAACATTGGGGTAGTTCTTCTGCTCCTCGTAATAATAACCGCGTTCGTAGGCTATGTTCTCCCATGGGGCCAAATGTCCTTCTGAGGGGCCACAGTCATTACTAACCTACTTTCCGCAGTTCCCTACGTAGGAAACACCTTAGTCCAATGAATCTGGGGCGGCTTCTCCGTTGATAACGCCACCCTAACACGATTCTTTGCATTCCACTTTCTCCTCCCTTTTGTTATTGCTGCCGTCACGCTTTTACACCTTCTGTTTTTACACGAAACAGGCTCAAATAACCCAGTTGGCTTAAATCCAAACGCTGACAAAATCCCCTTCCACCCCTACTTCTCCTACAAAGACCTCCTAGGCTTTATTGTACTATTCTTAGCCCTTGCATCTCTAGCACTTTTCTCCCCTAACTACCTAGGGGACCCAGACAACTTTACCCCTGCAAACCCCCTAGTCACGCCCCCGCACATTAAGCCAGAGTGATACTTTCTATTTGCATACGCAATCTTACGATCAATTCCAAATAAACTAGGGGGGGTCCTAGCCCTTCTGGCCTCCATCCTTATTCTTATACTAGTTCCCATCCTTCACACATCTAAACATCGAAGTCTAACCTTTCGTCCCTTCTCCCAATTCATCTTCTGATCCTTAGTCGCAGACGTTGCAATCCTTACATGAATCGGCGGAATGCCCGTCGAGGACCCCTATATTATCATCGGACAAATTGCTTCTGCGTTGTATTTCCTAATTTTCCTTGTCTTTTTCCCCCTCGCAGGCCACCTGGAAAATAAACTCTTAGAACTCGCCTGCATCAGTAGCTCAGCGCCAGAGCGCCGGTCTTGTAAACCGGACGCCGGAGGTTAAAATCCTCCCTTTTGCTTCAAAGAAAAGAGATTTTAACTCTCACCCCTAACTCCCAAAGCTAGGATTCTCAAATTAAACTATTCTTTGACCCATATACAATAGTGACAACATAAAACGTCACTAGTACATATATGTACTTACACCATATATATATATGAACCATATTAAATAATGAATGAGGACATCCATATGTATAATCACCATTCAATCGAATTAAACCATTCAAGTATAACATGATAAAGAATAAACAACACATGCATTTAGAGAAGAACCAGCTATTTAAAGAAAAACCAACATTTTAAACCCAACCTATGCATCCACATTCGTTCCAACCACTCAAAATATCAATATTCTTAACCATATATACCAAGGCCCAACACAAGGTAACCTTAAACCATCCTATTCAGACAAGAATTGCATCGATTTCTTGTCAGAACTCCCACGGTTATTGAAGGTGAGGGACAACTATTGTGGGGGTTTCACCTCGTGCACTATTCCTGGCATTTGGTTCCTATTTCAGGGCCATAAATTGGTGTCATCCCTCACACTTTCCTTGACGCTGGCATAAGTTAATGTTCGTAATACATACGACTCGTTACCCACCATGCCGGGCGTTCACTCTAATGGGCTAGGGGTATTTTTTTTTTTCATCTCTTGTCCAGCATTTCAGAGTGCAGCGCTAAGGCTTTTAGTCAAGGTAAAACATTTCCTTGCCCGCAGCGTAATATGTATGAGTGGTGAAAAGATAATCATAGAAGAATTACATAACTGATATCAAGGACATAAATAGTGATTCTTACCAGTAATATCTCTAAGATATCCCCCCCGCTATAAAAGCGTTAAACCCCCCTACCCCCCAAATCTCCTGACTTGTCTAACACTCCTGTAAACCCCCCGGAAACAGGAAAGCCTCGAGATTAAGGTTTTTATGCCCCCAAATGCATCCATTTATATTATTATAATAATGCAAAAAGCTATCGTAGCTTAACTAAAGCACAACACTGAAGATGTTGAGATAGGCCCTAGAAAGCCTCGAAAGCACAAAGGCTTGGTCCTGACTTTACTGTCAACTGTAGCTAGATTTACACATGCAAGTATCCGCACCCCTGTGAGAATGCCCCACAGCTCCCTGCCCGGGAGCAAGGAGCCGGTATCAGGCACTTCCTGCCCAGAACAGCCCACGACGCCTTGCTTAGCCACACCCTCAAGGGACCTCAGCAGTGATAAATATTAAGCCATGAGTGAAAACTTGACTTAGTTAAAGCTAGAAGGGCCGGTAAAACTCGTGCCAGCCACCGCGGTTATACGAGTGACCCAAGCTGACAGTCCCCGGCGTAAAGAGTGGTTAAGAGCCCCCACACACTAAAGCCGAACATCTCCAAAGTTGTATAATACATTCGAAGACTTGAAGCTCAACCACGAAAGTGGCTTTAAACTCTTTGAACCCACGAAAGCTAGGAAACAAACGGGGATTAGATACCCCCTTATGCCTAGCCTTAAACTTAGATAGAGCATTATTTATTCTATCCGCCAGGGTACTACGAGCACCAGCTTGAAACCCAAAGGACTTGGCGGCACTTCACACCCACCTAGAGGAGCCTGTTCTAGAACCGATGACCCCCGTTCAACCTCACCTTTTCTTGCTTTTCCCGCCTATATACCACCGTCGTCAGCTCACCCTGTGAAGGGCCCCTAGTGAGCAAGGCTGGCACAGCCTAAAACGTCAGGTCGAGGTGTAGCGTATGAGAAGGGAAGAAATGGGCTACAATTGCTTCAACAGTTAATACGAATTGATTGCTGAAAATGCACACATGAAGGAGGATTTAGAAGTAAGGAGGGAAGCAGAGCGTCCCCCTGAAATGGTTCTGAAGCGTGCACACACCGCCCGTCACTCTCCCCAAGTTAAGATGCCCAAAGTAAATAAACACAAAACACCTACAAAGGGGAGGCAAGTCGTAACATGGTAAGTGTACCGGAAGGTGCACTTGGAAAAATCAGAATATAGCTAAAACAGAACAGCATCTCCCTTACACCGAGAAGACATTCGTGCAAATCGAATTATTCTGACTATAAGCCTAGCAGCTAGCTCAAACTTAACAAAACACAACAACCCCTTATTAATAAACCCCTAACACCTATAGACCCCTTTAAACAAAACATTTTTCCCCCCTAGTATGGGCGACAGAAAGGGACATAATACGAAGCAATAGTACCAGTACCGCAAGGGAATGCTGAAAGAAAGATGAAAAAGATTAGTAAAGCACAAAAAAGCAGAGATTATTTCTCGTACCTTTTGCATCATGATTTAGCAAGAAAAGATCAAGCAAAAAGACCTGTAGTTTGATACCCCGAAACCAAGCGAGCTACTCCAGGACAGCCTTATAGGGCGAACCCATCTCTGTGGCAAAAGAGTGGGAAGATCCTTGAGTAGAGGTGACAGACCTACCGAGCTTGGTTATAGCTGGTTGCTCAGGAAATGAATAGCAGTTCAGCCTTTTATTCTCTTTTCCCTCCAACCGATTTCGCCGCCCAAGCGACCGAGAGAACTAAAAGAGTTAGTCAAAGGGGGTACAGCCCCTTTGAAAACAGACACAACTTTCCCAGAAGGGTAAAGATCAAATAACAGTAGGAACAATGTTCTAGTTGGCCTAAAAGCAGCCACCCAAATAGAAAGCGTTAAAGCTCATACATAACTAATAACCTATTATCCCGACCATACAATCTTACCCCTCTAATCTATACTGAGCCTTCCTATACTTCTATAGGAGAGACGATGCTAATATGAGTAATAAGAGGGGAAAGCCCCTCTCCATGCGCAAGTGTACATCGGAACGAACCAACACCGACCATTAACGGCCCCATTAAAGGAGGGTACTGGAACACATGACTCTAGCCCACTAGAAAAGCATCCATACCAAACCGTTAACCTTACACCAGCGTGCTAACCAGGAAAGACTAACAGAAAGAGAAGGAACTCGGCAAACACCTCTAGCCCCGCCTGTTTACCAAAAACATCGCCTCTTGCTAACCAAGAATAAGAGGTCCCGCCTGCCCTGTGACAATTGTTTAACGGCCGCGGTATTTTGACCGTGCAAAGGTAGCGCAATCACTTGTCTTTTAAATGAAGACCTGTATGAATGGCATAACGAGGGCTAAACTGTCTCCTCTCTCAAGTCAATGAAATTGATCTTCCCGTGCAGAAGCGGGAATAAATACATAAGACGAGAAGACCCTGTGGAGCTTCAGGCATAAGCAGCCCATGTTAAAGACCCCAAACCAAAAGGATAAACTTAGTGGCCCCTGTCTGTATTTGCCTTTGGTTGGGGCGACCGCGGAGAAAAACAAATCCCCCGCGTAGAAAAGGGGACAACATCCCCCTAAAGTACGAGTGACAACTCCAACGAACAGAAGTTCTGGCTATACTGATCCGGCAAAGCCGATCAACGAACCGAGTTACCCTAGGGATAACAGCGCAATCCCCTTCTAGAGCCCATATCGACAAGGGGGTTTACGACCTCGATGTTGGATCAGGACATCCTAATGGTGCAGCCGCTATTAAGGGTTCGTTTGTTCAACGATTAAAGTCCTACGTGATCTGAGTTCAGACCGGAGTAATCCAGGTCGGTTTCTATCTATGGTATGATTCTTTCTAGTACGAAAGGACCGAAAGGATGGGGCCCCTGCTTTAAAGCACGCCCCTCTCTCACCTAATGATATCATCTAAAGTAGATAAGGGAGCATGCCTTATTGTCTAAGAGAAAGACTTGTTCGGGTGGCAGAGACCGGTATTAATGCAAAAGTCTTAAGCTCTTTCCACAGGGGTTCAAGTCCCCTCCCTAACTTATGAAGCATATCCTAATTTATATTATTAACCCCTTAGCCTACATCGTCCCTGTCCTTCTAGCAGTCGCATTTTTTACCCTTCTTGAACGAAAGGTGCTTGGCTATATACAACTCCGCAAAGGACCAAACGTAGTGGGCCCTTACGGCCTTCTCCAACCCATCGCAGACGGAGTAAAACTCTTTATTAAAGAACCCGTCCGGCCCTCTACTTCTTCCCCCTTCCTCTTCCTCCTGGCCCCCACATTAACACTAACACTAGCCCTCATCCTCTGATCCCCCCTGCCCATACCGTACCCAGTCATTGATGTGAACCTTGGGGTCCTATTTGTTCTTGCCATCTCCAGCCTAGCAGTTTACTCAGTTCTGGGGGCCGGATGAGCCTCAAATTCAAAGTACGCCTTAATTGGAGCTTTACGAGCTGTAGCCCAAACCATTTCTTACGAAGTAAGCCTTGGCCTCATCCTTCTTAGTACAATTGTACTTGCAGGTAATTTTACCCTACAGACATTTGGGACAGCCCAAGAAAGCATTTGACTCCTTGCTCCTGCCTGGCCTTTGGCCGCAATATGATATATTTCCACCCTCGCTGAAACAAACCGAGCCCCGTTTGACCTGACTGAGGGAGAATCGGAACTTGTCTCAGGCTTTAATGTTGAGTATGCAGCTGGCCCCTTCGCACTGTTCTTCCTAGCAGAGTACGCCAACATTCTTTTAATAAACACTCTTTCCGCCACCCTATTCCTCGGAGCATCGCATTTCCCCCTCTTTCCAGAATTAACAGCCACAAATCTCATAACTAAGGCAGCCCTTCTATCCGTCGTCTTTCTTTGAGTCCGTGCCTCATACCCCCGCTTTCGATATGACCAGCTCATGCACCTGGTCTGAAAGAACTTTCTTCCTGTGACCCTTGCCCTGGTCATTTGACACCTCTCCCTCCCTATTGCATTTGCAGGCCTGCCCCCACAATTTTAAACGGAGCCGTGCCTGAAACCAAGGGCCACTTTGATAGAGTGAACCATGGAGGTTAGAGTCCTCCCGACTCCTTAGAAAGAAGGGATTCGAACCCTACCTGAAGAGATCAAAACTCTTAGTGCTTCCTCTACACCACTTTCT